AATAACTTCAAAATAACTGACATAATTTTTTATTTTTCCTGATCAGAAAAATACATGAAAAAGAAAGGAGGTAGAAAAATTTTTGGATTTATGGTTAAAGAAGAAAAAGAAGAAAACAGGGGTTCTGTTGAATTTCAAGTATTAAGTTTCACCAATAAGATACGGAGACTTGCTTCACATTTGGAATTACACAAAAAAGATTTTTCATCGGAAAGAGGTCTACGAAGACTTTTGGGAAAACGTCGACGTTTGCTGGCTTATTTGGCAAAGAAAAATAGAGTACGTTATAAGAAATTAATCAATCAGTTGAATATCCGGGAGCAGTAATTTAATCGTTCGAATTTTTTTCTTATTTTATTAGTAATCTTTATTTTATTAGTAGTCTTATAGTAGTCTGAGCCTCGTTTTGAGGAATTCATGGAATAATCCATTTTCATGGAATAATGAATTAAGGAAGAAAGGATATGAGTCTACCGCTTACAAGAAAAGATCTCATGATAGTCAATATGGGCCCTCAACACCCATCAATGCATGGTGTTCTTCGACTGATCGTTACTCTCGATGGTGAAGATGTTATTGATTGTGAACCCATATTAGGCTATTTACACAGAGGAATGGAAAAAATCGCGGAAAACCGAACTATTATACAATACTTACCTTATGTAGATAAATAATAGAAGGGGATAGGGGGGGATAGGAAAGTTATTTAGGTAGGAGACCAGGAAATTCCCTAAGTTAAGAAAGAAAAAAGAATAAAAGTTTAAGAAAGAAAAAAGAATAAAAACACGGATACATAACATAAAAAAAAGAATAAATAAGACGAGATTCGCCCTCCCCCTACATATTTAATTTCTTCTCCTATACAAAAACTCGCAAGACCCACTCCATTGGTAATTCCATCAATAATACCCTTATCGAAAAACTCAGTAAGTTCAGTTAATCCTCTTATACCGAGGGTAAAGACCCTAGTATAGAAAATATCTATATAACCACGATTATATGACCAACTGTATATCTTTTTTTTTACTCGATCAAAAAAGTCCTTTTTCGGACTCCCTTTTACAAAGGAATTTATTAAATCCAAATTCTGAAAAAAATAATAAGCGGATCCATAGAAGCTATATGCTATGAATAAACCCAAGATAGCTATACTTACAGAAGAAATTGCATTAGTGATAAATTCATATGAATTTATAGAAGAATTAGAACTTTCCTGGATAAAGTTTATTGAAGGAGTTAACCACTTTGATAATATGGTTAATTCTACTATTCCATTATCCATTGCTCCATTATCAAAAGAGATTCCTATGAATCCAATGAACAAAGTAAAAAGCAGTAATATAAGAAGAGGAAATAACATAGTATTTCCCGTTTCATGCGGATAGGAAAAAGTTTTTTTAGCCCCAAAGGAAGTACTAAAGGATCCTATCCTATTTCTTGTATTACCATGAATTTTGGATATATTTTGTGAAAAAAAAGAAACTCCACTCTTCGTTGTTGATAAAACAAAATTCCTATTCACTCCTTTGGTTATCCTTTTTCCCCATAAGGATATTGAATACAACGAACTATCTTTTGTGCTACTGTAATTTTGAAAATGAACACGCAAATACCCATCAAACGTAAGTAAATATATCCGAAACATATAAAACGCAGTTAATCCTGCAGTAAAGGAGGCTATTATTCCAAAAAAGGGCGAATACAACCAACTATTACTAAGGATTTCATCTTTGGACCAGAAGCAAGCAAGAGGTGGAATACCACAAAGAGAAAGTGTACCCCATAAAAAAGTAGTTCTTGTAATTGGAATGTATTTTCTTAAACCACCCATAAGAACCATATTCTGACTTTTATCTGGTGAATATCCAACAAGAGGTTCCATTGAATGAATAACGGATCCGGATCCCAAGAATAATAAAGCTTTTGAATAAGCATGAGTGATCAAATGGAATAAAGCAGCTTGATAAGAACCTATACCTAGAGCTAACATCATATAACCCAATTGAGACATTGTAGAATAGGCTAAGCTTACTTTAATATCTCTCTGAGCAAGAGCTAAAGTAGCCCCTAATAAGAGTGTTATTGTACCTACTAAAGAAATGAAACTCATTATAAACGGTAAAGATATGAAAAGAGGAAGAAGTCGAGCTAGAAGAAAAATACCCGCAGCAACCATAGTTGCTGCGTGTATAAGAGCCGAAATGGGAGTGGGTCCTTCCATAGCATCGGGTAACCATACGTGAAGAGGGAATTGTGCAGATTTCGCAACTGCACCAAGGAATAATAAAAAAGCACACAAAGTAGTAAGTAAAGAATTAATCCCATTATTAGGAATCCAGTTATTAGCTATTTGGAACAAATCCCGAAACTCTAAACTACCTGTTATCCAAAAAAAACCTAAAATTCCTAATAAGAGACCAAAATCCCCTACACGATTAGTTACAAAAGCTTTTTGACAAGCATTCGCTGCGATTGGTCGTGTAAACCAAAAGCCTATCAATAAATAGGAACACATTCCCACAAGTTCCCAAAAAAAATAAATTTGTATCAAATTGGAACTAGTAACCAATCCCAACATGGAAGTATTGAAAAAACTTATATAAACAAAAAATCTCAAATATCCTTCATCGTGAGACATATAACCGTCACTATAAATAAGAACCAGGATTCCTACAGTAGTAATTAGTACTAACATAATAGAAGTAAGCGGATCAATCAAGTATCCAAATTCTAAGGAAAAATCATTATTGATGGTCCAAGACCATAGATATTGATAGATAGAACTTCCATTTATTTGTTGAATAGACAGTTGAACTGAGAATACCATAGCTATACTTAAGAGTAAAACACTAGGAAAAGCCCATATGCGACGAAGATTTTTTATTGCTGTCGGAATAAGAATAAGGCCAAACCCCATTGACATAATAACTGGAAGTGGGAGAAGAGGGATTACCCATGCATATTGATATGTATGTTCCATAAGAAAAGAAATTGCAATTTTTACTTTAAATTTTTCTATAAAATAAAATTATTTCCAATTCACCAAACCAATTCTTATCTCTTTCTGAAGGAATAAATAAAAAAAATTAAGAAAAAAATACTGGAATTCTTAATTTTTCCAAATTTATCTCATTGAAATTTTTTATCATTGAAATAAGCAAAAATTAAGAATGGGTTTAGTTGGTTAAATTAAAAAAGTTAATCAAATAACTTCGTTACCTAGTTATTACCTAAATAAGGATATTTATTAAAATACAAAAAAAGGTTGAATCATTTTACTTTCTATTCATTTTATATTTCTTTAAAACGAAGATATCGAATATTCCTTACTTCCATATAGAACTGAAATGAAATCCTAATGACTAAAATTACCTAAGTTTTAGAATGTCTTGTTTAAGAGACTCAGTATTTTTTGTTTTGATTGGAATTCCATTATTAAATACCATTCTGAACTTAATTAACTATTTGAATTTTACCTTCTTTTTATCCCCCGATCTTATATGGGGGATAGGCCCCCCTACCATATATCTATATATGGATATCTATATATGGAGTATACTTGATATATAAATATATATAAATAGATTTAAATGGAAAACCTTTCTGTATATTCTATATTATTAAAACAAAGTCTAAAATATATACGAAAAATATGCTAAAAAATTCTTGTCTTATCCGCATTAGACAAAATGAAGTAAAAAATAATTTATAATTTCACGTATCTTTCAGTATCTAAGTATAAATACTAAGAAAAAGAAGAAAGAAGGATTGATTTGCGGCAATAAATGTCTTTCACATACAACTATAAAAAAGTAATTTCCTTTTTGAATGGCAGTTCCAAAAAAACGTACTTCAATGTCAAAAAAGCGTATTCGTAAAAATCTTTGGAAGAAAAAGACTTATTTTTCCATAGTACAATCTTATTCTTTAGCAAAATCAGGATCATTTTCTAGCGGCAACGAGCATCCAAAACCAAAGGGTTTTTCTGGGCAACAAACAAACAAATAATAAGGTTTTGGAATAATCTGAATTGACCTATCAAAAACAAAAAAAATTTCCAATTATTTAATATGAAAAATTTGGATTAATTAATGAATGTACTTTTATGTGTCGAATTACTCGGTACAATATTCTTAGAACAAATCCCTCTGATATATAGAATCAAAGTTTTTGATATACTGTGTGCTAAGTATTTATTTTCCTATCAATGAACTTTTCATAATAGAATCCTCATATTAAAATATGAGGATTCTATTATGAAAAGTGGAGTATTTTTGCAATAGGACTTACAACTTCTACCTATCTTATCCAAAATCCACAAGTAAATTGGTTTAAGGTTGATAAATTATATTAATAAGAGCATAAAGGCTTTCATTCTAGAAATTTTGCGAAAATCCAAAGGGGTTTCTATTTAATGATGAAATTAAAATGGATAAATAGAAAAGGCTTTTTGGATTTTGTCCATTGCATTGAAAGAATTTTTAAAATTTAAATGAGAAACTAATTATAAAAAAAAATTAGTTCTATATTACAACTTAGAAAAAAAGCAGTTCAAACTCTTTCAAGCAGTGTTTCTATTGGGCAAAGCAAGAGTTTATTGTTAAAAAAATACCAATGATACTACCAAACGAAGTCTATTTTAATGAGGATTCTAATGTTCCTAAATTTTAGGGACTTTCCCAATCTCGACGATTCGCGAGAAAATAACTATTATTCTTTTAAGTTACCTATTATTTGAAGTTAGCCGCCATGGTGAAATTGGTAGACACGCTGCTCTTAGGAAGCAGTGCTCAAGCATCTCGGTTCGAATCCGAGTGGCGGCATTCTCGAAAAAGAATACAATAGATTAGAAAATAGATTCAATTCGAAATTTACAATTTTGTAATGGGACCTTCCCCTTATGCTATTTGCAACTTTAGAACATATACTAACTCATATCTCTTTCTCAACCATTTCAATTGTGATTACGATTCATTTGATAACCTTATTATTTCGTGAACTTGGGGAATTACGTGATTCGTTAGAAAAAGGAATGATAGCTACTTTTTTATCTATAACAGGATTCCTAGTTTCTCGTTGGGCTTCTTCGGGACATTTTCCATTAAGTAATTTATATGAGTCATTGATCTTCCTTTCATGGGCTCTGTATATTCTTCATACGATTCCTAAGATACAGAACTCTAAAAATGATTTAAGCAGAATAACTACGCCAAGTACTATTTTAACGCAAGGCTTTGCCACGTCGGGTCTTTTAACTGAAATGCATCAATCCACAATACTAGTACCTGCTCTACAATCTCAATGGTTAATGATGCATGTCAGTATGATGTTACTAAGCTATGCAACTCTTTTGTGCGGATCCTTATTATCCGCCGCTCTTCTAATCATTAGATTTCAAAATAATTTCCAGTTCTTTTCTAAAAATAAAAAAAATGTTTTATTTAACACATTTTTCTTTAGTCAGATTGAAAATTTATATGCAAAAAGAAGTGCTTTAAAAAGCACCTCTTTTCCTTCATTTCCAAATTATTACAAATATCAATTAACTGAGCGTTTGGATTCTTGGAGTTATCGTGTCATTAGCCTAGGATTTACCCTTTTAACCATAGGTATTCTTTGTGGAGCAGTATGGGCTAATGAGGCGTGGGGATCCTACTGGAATTGGGATCCTAAGGAAACTTGGGCATTTATTACTTGGACCATATTCGCAATTTATTTACATAGTAGAACAAATCCAAATTGGAAGGGTACGAATTCTGCACTTGTAGCTTCGATAGGATTTCTTATAATTTGGATCTGCTATTTTGGTATCAATCTATTAGGAATAGGTTTACATAGTTATGGTTCGTTTACATTAACACCTAAATGATTACATAAAATAAAACCTTCATGAAATGAAGGTTTTTACTTTTTTGTTTTATTTGAGAACCCCTTGAACGCCTTTTCAAAGGGTTCTCAAAAATTCGAGATAGATCTAATTATACTTTTTTACTTTTTTCTGAATTATTGGGTTTTTCCACTATAGGAATATAGAGCGGACTAGTTAAAAAAACCTATTTAGGATAATAATTGGATAAGAGAGCCTCTACCCTGTCAACGGATAGGGAGAGAACAAAATCTGGATAAATACCAATTCCTATTACTGGTAAAAAGATACAGATTAAAAGAAAGAGTTCTCGTGGTCCAGAATCCGCAAAATTTGCGTTTGGAACATGAAATAGCTTGTATCCGTAGAACATCTGGCGTAACATAGATAATAAATAAATAGGAGTTAATATGATTCCAATTGCCATTACAAAAGTAATTAGCGTTTTTGGCATTAACATAAATTTTGGACTAGTAATTAGCCCAAAAAATACTACTAATTCTGCGACAAAACCGCTCATTCCTGGTAAGGCAAGAGAAGCCATTGAAAAGCTACTAAACATGGTAAAAATTTTTGGCATTGGGATAGATATCCCCCCCAGTTCTTCGAGATAAACAAGACGCATTCTATCACAAGCCGTTCCTGCCAAGAAAAAAAGTGTAGCACCAATAAATCCATGGGATAATATTTGTAAAATAGCTCCATTGAGTCCAATGTTGGTTATGGAACCAATTCCTATAATTATGAAACCCATGTGAGATACAGAGGAATAGGCTATTCTTTTTTTGAAATTTCGTTGACCAAGAGAAGTTGAAGCTGCATAGATTATTTGCATCGCTCCTATTATTACCAACCAGGGCGAAAATAGATAATGAGCATGAGGTAACAATTCCATGTTGATCCGAATCAATCCATATGCTCCCATCTTTAATAAGATTCCCGCTAAAAGCATACATGTACTATAATGCGCTTCCCCATGGGTATCTGGTAACCACGTATGTAGGGGTATAATCGGCAATTTGACAGCATAAGCAATAAGGAAGCCAAAATATAAAAGTATTTCCAAAGTTGCAGGGTATGATTGATTAATTAATCTTTCCAAATCTAACCCTGGTTCGTTGGAACCATATAAGCCCATACCCAGAACTCCGATTAAGAAAAAAATGGAACCGCCTGCAGTATACAAAATAAACTTTGTAGCTGAATATAGACGCCTCTTTCCCCCCCACATGGATAAAAGTAAGTAAACAGGAATTAATTCTAACTCCCACATGATAAAAAAAAGTAAAAGGTCTCGCGAAGAAAATAATCCTATTTGACCACTATACATTGCTAGCATCAGGAAATAGAATAATCGCGAATTCCGGGTAACTGGCCAAGCTGCTAAAGTAGCTAAAGTAGTGATAAATCCTGTCAATAAAATAGATCCTAATGAAAGTCCATCGATTCCCAATCTCCAGTGGAAATCGAAGACATCTATCCATTTAGAATCCTCCTTTAATTGGATTAAGGGATCCTCCAGTTGGAAATGATAACAGAATGCATAAGTCATTAGAAGGAATTCTAATAAACAAATAGATATAGTATACCACCTAACGATTTTGTTTCCCCTATGAGGTAAAAAGAAAATTAATGAACCTGCAAATATCGGCAAAACAACAAGTATTGTTAACCAAGGAAAATAACTCATGATAAAGTGATAAAGACAAGATACGTTTTGACCAGAAAAGCCCGTGCTCGATTATTTCGAGCACAGGCTTCTTCGGTAAAGAGGAATCAGACGATTCAAGTGGAGTTTTTTGTAACGTATCAATAAGAAAGAGCCATGCTACGGGTAGTTTCAGGCCCTAAATAAACGCGGACACTTAAAAAATCTGTTGGGCAGGCAGATTCGCATCTCTTACAACCCACACAATCTTCGGTTCTCGGCGCGGAAGCAATTTGCTTAGCTTTACATCCATCCCAGGGTATCATTTCTAATACATCTGTTGGACAAGCTCGTACACATTGAGTGCATCCTATACATGTATCATAAATTTTTACGGAATGTGACATTGGATCTATAAATTATTCTTTTCAACATAAAATTTTTCGATCTGGTAAAAATTAAATTAGTACTATAATGAGTCATATGTATTGTAGACACCAGACGAAGCAATGGTTTATCCAAACTTCAACAAAAATAAGAATATATTTTTTAATCCGTTTGTGAGAAAGCGTGAAAAGAGCCAAGAGACTTGAATTTTGGACTTCAACAGTCATAATTATACGAATTGTACATACGAATTCGAATTAGCCAATAAATTAGCTATCGTCTTTTCAATATAAATTATTGCAATATTCAAATTGCAATATCAATGAATTACAAAAATTCATTTAAGTAAAAAAGAATACTATGCAATAACCTACTCAAAAAAAGGATATTCTCAAATAATAATAAGAAAATAGTATTAGATTTCTATTCATCTTAATATTCGATATTTTTATTATATGTGCCCCTTTGTTTAGAGGATTCTATGTCTAATTATTCTAAAGTCTAATTATTCAAAAAATTAGATTGATTGATACGAGTGGATTTCCTGTTACGATGGATGGAAGAAAGAATGGATAGTCCAATAGCGGCTTCAGCAGCCGCAAGGGCTATAACAAAAATTGCGAAAATGTCTCCTTTTAATTGGCGACTATCAAATAGATCAGAAAATGTTATGAGATTTAGATTAATTGAATTCAGTATAAGTTCAAGACATATTAGAGCTCTAACCATGTTTCGGCTTGTGATCAATCCATAGATACCAATCGAAAATAAATAGACACTCAAAAAAAGTACATGCTCAAACATCATTAACTAACTCCTTATCAATCTCGATTCATTTCAATATGAGGACAAGAATTGAACCGATTCCATTAAATAGAACAATTACACAACAAAAAATAAAAGAAGGTATTTGTTGGCAGTAGATGGGTTTTACTAAATAAAAATTGTGATTTTTTAGTTATTTTTTTTAGATTTGCTATTCTAATAATCTTTTAATCTTTCTAAGTTTTTCTTATTGACGAGCCATAGTAATTGCACCTATTAAAGAAACTAGAAGAATTATGGAAATGAGTTCAAACGGAAGATAAAAATCGGTTGCTAAATGAATCCCAATTTGTTGAACATTATTTATGAGACCCTGTTCTACTATTTGGTTTGATCTTGTAGTCCAAAGAATTCCATACCATGACGTATCTGGGATAGTAGTCATTAGTGAAAAAACAATAGTTATACAAACGAGTGAAGTGAATCCATCTCCAATAGTCCAATAATTCTTATCTTTAGACCATTCTGAGCCATTTACGAACATTACACCGAATATGATCAAGATATTTATGGCTCCCACATAAATAAGAAGTTGTGCGACAGCTACAAAGTAGGAATTCAATAAAAAATAGAATAAGGATATACAAACAAGAACTAATCCCAGCGAAAAGGCAGAATAAATAGGGTTTGTAAGTAATACTACTCCTAGACCCCCTAGTAGAAGAACAAATCCCCCAAATAGCACAAGAATTTCATGTATTGGTCCAGGTAAATCCATTATGGATAAAAAGAAATTAATAGTATAAAATTTTTCATGAACTGACTAAAACTAAAGGATTCAAGTAAAAAGAAAGGGATTAGGATATTTTTTTACGTATAAGCTGTATAGTTAGAAATTATATCACGAAAATCTAGTCTGATTTTAAATCAGGAATAATTTGCAATAAGCAGTAGTTATTCGTTTTTCTTTATATTTAGTAAAGAATTTTTGGATTTTTATAACAAAAAATCCTAGTCTAGTAATCAGTAATCGTTCTTGAATTCGAAGATTTATCTTCGTCTATTTTACTTTCAGTCGAATTCCTAATTGTTTGAATTGTGTAATCCCCCATTATGGAGATTGGTAACCGACTCAAAGCAATTTGATTGTAATTCAATTCATGACGATCATAAGTAGAAAGTTCATATTCTTCAGTCATTGATAAACAGTTTGTCGGACAGTACTCAACACAATTACCACAAAATATACAAACTCCGAAATCAATACTATAATTAAGCAATTGTTTCCTTTTAATATCCTTTTCAAATCTCCAATCCACAAGGGGTAGATCTATTGGACATACGCGAACACAGACTTCACAAGCAATACATTTATCAAATTCAAAGTGGATTCGCCCCCGGAAACGCTCCGGTGTAATTGATTTTTCGTAAGGGTAGTGAATCGTTATAGGTAAACGATTTGTGTGGGATAAGGTAGTTATGAAACTTTGACCAATGTACCTTGTAGCGCGTATTGTTTGTTGACCATAACTCATGAACCCAGTTACCATAGGGAACATATTCTAAATATCTATGAAAAAGGTATGTTTCTTTCTCTTGTTTGAGAGAACTTTTGTGTTGAAAATATTCTTACTGTTATTGTATTATCTTATTTATAGTGAAACAAGTTGGGAAGAGGTTGTTAATAAGAGATTTCCCAGGGAAATAGGTAAAAGAAATTTCCATCCAAGATTTAATAACTGATCCATTCTCATCCTGGGTAAAGTCCATCTTATTGTGATAGAAATGAAGAGAAATAAATAAGCTTTAGTTAATGTAATAAAGATACCCATTGTCATTTCCAAAATTCCAACTGCTTTATTCATTTGGAAAAATTCAAAAAAGGATATATAGGGAATAGAGAAATTCCACCCGCCTAAGTAGAGAACTGTTACAAATAAAGAGGAAACTAATAAATTTAGGTAAGAAACAAGATAAAATAAACCATATTTGATACCGGAATATTCAGTTTGATAACCTGCTACTAATTCTTCCTCCGCTTCTGGTAAATCAAAGGGTAATCTTTCACATTCTGCCAAAGAAGAAATTAGAAAAACCACAAAACCTATAGGCTGACGCCAAAGATTCCATCCAAAAAAACCATATTTTGACTGTGCTTCAACTATATCAACTGTACTTGAACTGTTAGATAATCATAGTCGATGATAACATCACAGTTCCCACCGCTATTCCAAAACCGTACATGAAACCTTAGCTTCATACGGCTTCTCTATGATCAGAAAAAGGAAAGGATTGTTTCGTTTCGGTATTATCCCCTGGGGCGTAGATAGAATTAGGTAAAATAAAATCGATAGGAAAGTCCTAAATTAGACCAAAGGAATTCCGTCTGCTAGACTAAGAAAAAGCGCTTCCGAATTGATCTCATCCTTTATAATATAATGAAAATTTTTCTTTGTTCAGTAATAACTTAATCTTGGAATAAAACACTCGTTATAGAAATTAAATTAATAAATGGAAAGAGTTGGGCATTAGTTCATGAAGAATTCTGTATGAATATAGATAGAGGAAGGAAAGAATTAATAAAAATATTTTTTTTGTATTGCATTCCATATCTTTTGTCCTATTCTTCTTTCCCCGGGGAGGGGGTAGTTAAAAAGAAAAAAGGAATAAAGGGTTAATTCGTTCTTGATAGCCATTTCCTTAACAAGTGAATGGGAACATACTCTGGATCGGAATCCGAAGAAAGTACTACTTGATCATTTCCACCAATTTCAAGTCTTTATTATGATTCCTTTTATGAGGGAAAATCTCTAATGTCTTAGATTCCCCCATTACTAATCCTTTATGTACTTTAGTGTTCCTAACCCCTCACTAACTTTTGATGGATTCTTCTTATTATTATAAGTTCTAGTAATAACTAGGAATATTCTAGTAATGGAATTCCATATCGCGAATCCTTTATTCTTGCCCGCTTCAAGATATGATGACTAATTAAAAAAAATCAACCTTGGGGTAAAGAGTTTACACTGCTTATGTTTACTTCAATTTTTTTCTTGTACGTAGGAAATGAGATTTTTTCTTTTTACTACAAATTAATAAGCTGTTTTGTTTCACTCATATAGCTATCTAGTTTAACTTACCAACCCGAATACAGAATAAGAAAAGGAAGATAAATATTCAAATAAGAAAAGGAAGATAAATATTCAATGGATTTTAGAGGAAAAATCCCCTATTTTAACGAATCACACGTAGAGATATTGCTAGCACACAAAAAGTTAATGGTATTTCATAACTAATGGATTGAGCAGCAGCTCGTAGACCGCCTGAAAAAGAATATTTATTATTTGAGCTATATCCCGCCATAAGAAGACCAATAGGAGCAATACTTGAAATGGCAATCCATAAAAAAACACCAATACTAAGATCGGCTAAAACAAAACGATATCCCAAAGGGATAACTAAAAAACTTAATAAAATGGATATGACTGCTATAGAGGGTCCAATGCTAAATAAAGGAATATCTCCTCGGGATGGCAGGATATCCTCTTTAAAAAGTAGCTTAGTCCCATCTGCTATAGCTTGAAGCAGTCCCAGGGGGCCAGCATATTCAGGACCAATACGTTGTTGTATCGATGCAGATATTTCTCTTTCTAACCACACAATTACGAGTACCTCTATTGTGATTCCCAAAAGGAGGGTCAAAATGGGTAGAATCCATATTAGTCCATAGACTTCTTTTAATAATTCCGATTTCGAAAAAGAATTGATAGTTTCTACCTCTACCCTATCTATTATCATTTCAACGATCAACTTCCCCCATAATGATATCTATACTACCTAATATCGTCATGATATCAGCCAATTTCATTTTTTTAACTAGCTGAGGAAGAATTTGCAAATTAATAAAACCGGGTGGCCTAATTTTCCATCTCCAGGGGAAAAGACTATCATCTCCTACCAGATAAATCCCTAATTCACCTTTTGGAGCTTCCACTCTTACATAAAGCTCTTGCTTTGACAATTCGAAATTTGGCGAAGGTTTTTTACCAAGAAATCGATATTCAAAATCATTCCATTCGGAATTCTTTGCTTTCTTAAAGCGTCGGACTTCTAAATTCTCATAAGGTCCTCCAGGAATTTTCTCTACAGCTTGTTGAATAATTTTGATGGATTCCCTCATTTCACCGATTCGTACTAAATAGCGAGCTAACGAATCCCCTTCTTTTTGCCATTGGACTTTCCAATCGAATTGGTTGTAAGACTCATAAGGATCAACTTTACGAAGATCCCATTGTATTCCAGAAGCTCGTAACATTGGTCCCGATAAGCCCCAATTTACTGCTTCTTCCCCGCTAATAAAACCTACTCCTTCAACTCGTTCTAAAAAAATAGGATTCTCTGTAATAAGTTGTTGATATTCAACAACTCCGCGTAAAAAATAATCACAGAAATCTAAACATTTATTGATCCATCCATAAGGTAGATCGGCGGCTACTCCTCCGATGCGAAAGTAATTGTGCATCATTCGCATACCCGTAGCAGCTTCAAATAGATCGTATATTAATTCTCTCTCTCTAAAAATATAGAAAAAAGGAGTTTGTGCGCCGAGATCCGCCATAAAAGGCCCAAGCCATAACAAGTGAGAAGCTATACGACTCAACTCTAACATAATTACCCTAATATAGCTGGCTCTTTGGGGTATTTGAATATTCTCCAAGAATTCAGGTGCATTTACCGTTATTGCTTCTGTAAACATAGTAGCTAAATAATCCCACCGTGTTACATAAGGTAAGTATTGTATAATAGTTCGGTTTTCCGCGATTTTTTCCATTCCTCTGTGTAAATAGCCTAATATGGGTTCACAATCAATAACATCTTCACCATCGAGAGTAACGATCAGTCGAAGAACACCATGCATTGATGGGTGTTGAGGGCCCATATTGACTATCATGAGATCTTTTCTTGTAAGCGGTAGACTCATATCCTTTCTTCCTTAATTCATTATTCCATGAAAATGGATTATTCCATGAATTCCTCAAAACGAGGCTCAGACTACTATAAGACTACTAATAAAATAAAGATTACTAATAAAATAAGAAAAAAATTCGAACGATTAAATTACTGCTCCCGGATATTCAACTGATTGATTAATTTCTTATAACGTACTCTATTTTTCTTTGCCAAATAAGCCAGCAAACGTCGACGTTTTCCCAAAAGTCTTCGTAGACCTCTTTCCGATGAAAAATCTTTTTTGTGTAATTCCAAATGTGAAGCAAGTCTCCGTATCTTATTGGTGAAACTTAATACTTGAAATTCAACAGAACCCCTGTTTTCTTCTTTTTCTTCTTTAACCATAAATCCAAAAATTTTTCTACCTCCTTTCTTTTTCATGTATTTTTCTGATCAGGAAAAATAAAAAATTATGTCAGTTATTTTGAAGTTATTCTAATCTCGTACACACAAAAATTTGCAATTATTCATCTACTACTGGAATTTGGATTTATTTTATCGATGCAAATTGGATTTGGATAGAAGGGTACATTCTTTTATTTTAGATAGAAGAAATGTTTCTTCTATCTAAAATAAAAGAATTTTGCTGATTTATTTATTGCTATATCCAATTTATTGAATTGATACACCATTTAATTGATATCATTTAGCAAAATGAAACACAGCATATGCATCCATCTTTCGGCTCGAGAATTTCACGGGATAGAGATATGGTATAAGAAATAGGCTATTAAGTAACTCTAAATGAATTGTGGATACATCTGTATCCTTAACATACTGAAACGATTGCCATTATTCGTATCAAACCAATAGCGATTCATACAAGCTAAATCTTCTAATCAATGGTGGGCCAATAATTAATTTTTTTGCATATGTATTAAGACGCTTGGCCTGATTTCGAAAGTGTCCAGAGTTTTATATGTTGTTTTCATTGCAAAATGATGGATCTCCTTCCGTAACTTTCCAATTACGAGTACGAGAATTGAAAGACATGAAAATTCTCAATTCTATACGGCGTCTAGGAGATAGATAGAATATTTTCAGGAACAAGAAAATCAGAAGAATCTTTCTCTCTATTCACTACCATTCCGCGTCTTCGACTTCTATTAGTTTCTTTTATTCTTTAATGCAATAGCTATAGTTTGATATAAGAATCTATTTATCAAAGTAATGGAAACCATTCTCTTGTAGGAAATGGTTCGAAAATCGCTATTCCACCTTTTAGGTATCGTGAAAAGTGATACCTGTGAAGATCGTGCATTTCAGTCACATTCAGATCCGTTTTTCGAGTCCATGATATAACCAAATTGGATGGATCTTCCAC